ATCTTTCCCGATTCTACTAGCAATCATACAAGAACTTCTTATAATTAATTGGTTCTAATTAATTGAATTGGATTTTTTGGATTGTTTCATCAATGGTATTGGACAAAATCTTTTTTTTTTTTACTCTGCACCAGCGATACTAATATTATTATTAGTGACTTATATTATTATTAGTGACTTATATTATTATTAGTGACTATTATTATTATTAGTGACTATTATTATTATTAGTGACTATTATTAGTGAAAAATAATGGAAAAAAGTGAACAATACTAGCAAAATTCCTTCATATTCATAGAGATAGGGGACATAATTCACATGGATATAGTAAGTCTCGCTTGGGCTGCTTTGATGGTAGTCTTTACATTTTCCCTTTCACTCGTAGTATGGGGAAGAAGTGGACTCTAGGGATACTACTAATTGAGTTGAGAAATGAAACTCTATCAATTCTTTTATAGATCGTTCTGCAAAGACTTTTTAATTTAACTATTTTAAATTGAACTATTTATATTGAAATTGAATTCAATAATTGAATTCAATTTCAAAATTCTATTCGATTCGAGTGGAGTAATTTATTCTATGAATAATATTTGAATAATACCCTTTTAATCATAATCAAATAAATATTTTAATGATTCCAGTGTTCATATTTCAAAAGTAAAAAGAATACAAATGATAGGAAAGTTATTCCAACCGAATTCTTCCTAAATTCTTTATTATGATAAACCGGCTCTTATCAGAGTTATATATGGAAATAAGGAGCAGCGGAACCTTTTTTACTTTTTATTTGTTTGCCTTTTTCCGGTTCAAAGACAAAAGAAAGTAGTTCTTTTTTTAGTTATTTAAAAGTTATTAAATTAAGTGATTTTCTACGGGAAATAAAATAGACATAGTGATTCTCTAACGGGATACTCCGCATACTAAGATATTTTCTTGGAGAAGTCACATATTGCGTACTTAGTACTTAGTTTAGTATTTTTTTTATTATTTTCGTTTTATAAATTCGATTTATGCTATACTTTATTGACTTGACTCATTTCATATTATGATTCAAAGATTTAAAATCGGCGGGGTTTACTAATCCTTTTCTTTTCGTCGAAATCTGAAAAAGTTTTTATAAAACTCCTTTCCTTGGATGTGTTCAATTAATTACTTCTTTGGAATGCTAAAAAAAGATTTCTTGATTTTCTTTTATTAATACATACCCCAACTATACATACCCCAACTATTCTTTTTTTTTTTTTCTTTTCATTGATTTGATTATTTCAATGGATTCCGGGATTCATATTGAAAATAATCAGAAATCCAGGAATTGGAATCATAAGAGTAAGAGGCCCCTTTCAACTATTCCAGATTAATTGGAACCAACACAAATCAAACATATGAAGAAAAGAAATCAAATTTGAACCTTATGTACATTCCATTTCCATATAGATAATTAATATCTATTGTCTATATATCTATCTATATATGAATATGAAGATGACATTCTAGATTGATCCATATTAAGCCCAGATCTTTCTACAGTACAACTTTATATACTAGAATAACAAAAATAGATAGTATGGTAGTAAATATATTACTTTCTACCATACTATCGGATCTCATAGAATCTTGCTGATTCTAGTTCGCTCATTTCAGCTAAAACGCAAAATTGGAATTCTTTTCATTTTATTTCGTTAATTCTTGATATTGATAAGAACTAAGAAGTCAAGTTTCATTCAAATTAATCACTTTGACTAACAGTTTTTACATATATTATAAGTAAAAAAGCAGTAGGAACTAGAATGAACAGTGCAGTAGCAATAAATGCGAGAATATTTACTTCCATAATCTCATCGTTTCGTTTTTCTTTACTTCACAATAATTCGGGATTTAATCCCATAAGAGATGAGAAATCTTTCGCCTATAAATTCAATGGGATGAATTCCATCTCGATGATATCGAATCAGATCAATATCATGAATAACAATATCTGAACTCTCAAATCGATTTATCGTCGAGAATTGAATAGTATAACATAGAAAGATCATTTATTCATACCAAATCCAAAAATGGATTCCTGATCCAATCGAAAATTTCCTTACTTTGTTACTTTATTTATCATTCTTTTCCATTCTTTCTTTTCTATAAAACTATCTCCTTCCTTGTACAATCATCTGACTAAGTATCATCTAATCGTCTTTAAACTTACATAAGTTACAAACAAAACAAAAACAAACCCAAACAAACAATAGAAGCGAAATGGGAAAGGGGGAGTTATGTTCTAAACTCCTTTTTTGAATGATCTAATCTTATTGGATTGGAAAACAAAAAAAAAAGTGTGATAAAGATAAGTCCTAGTACAGTATAAAAAAAAAAATCGAATATTCTACCCAATTCACTTTTTTTTTTAGAGTTTGTTTTTTCTTCGGCATAAACCCTTAAAAAAGATTATCCATTCCCTCTCTCTCTAAGAGAGGCAGAGTCCTTATTTGATTTTTATTTTATTTTTATTAATATACTCTTTACTTGATTGAATTAGGAATGGGATCCATATAATATATCAAAACTTCAGTGTACAATTTGAATGAGATAGATTGTTTCAAATAATTGAGCAAAATCGGAGCCAAAAAAGAAGAGACTTTTCCGATTAAAAGGATTTTATCAAAGAAATTAAAGTCATTTTGTATCGTACAAATAAGAATTCTATTTGTGTATGTGCTACCGGGAAAGATAGGGTACTCGATTCGATTTCATTATACGGATCGGGAGGAATCGAAAAGGCCAAATTCAGTGAGGTCTCTCTTAGAATCCTGAATATGACGATACCAATAATTGGGCTAATCCACATGTGTCTTTATCCATCTCCATCGATACTAGTTGAAGAAATGAAAATGACCATATTTGTATTTGCTTTGATGAAAAACGAAAATAAAGAAAATAAATATATAAATAAATATATAAATATAAAATATATAAATAATATAAATATATAAATAATATAAATATATAAATAATATAAAATTAAATAATATAAAATAAATTAAATAATATAAAATAATAATAAGGATCTCTTTTGGGAACGAAATTCTGCTATTTGTACCCCTTTTACAGAAAATGAAGAGATGAATTGATGTATTTTTTTTTTATTGGATTATTGTTTATTGGATTTGTCGGGACTGACGGGGCTCGAACCCGCAGCTTCCGCCTTGACAGGGCGGTGCTCTGACCAATTGAACTACAATCCCAGGGAAACGAAATACAGCATATATATTCTTCTGATTTCATTCAAACACTTTCTGTTTAGATTTTAAATTGGAATCGCCTCGTTGTAACAGAGTGCGAGTGGTAGGTAATATTGATATCCACGCGCATATATATTTTATTTTGCGCATATATATTTTAGTGATACTGGCATTTTAGTGATACTGGCACAAATTATTAGTTATCTTTTCGTTATTTCAAATAAAAATCTCAAAATCAATTGATAATCAACCTTTCAATGAAAAAAAAAAGACTCTTTATTTCTTTCTATTACTTTTTTTTTCTTAGACTTTCTACTTACAAATCCTGATATGAATCTAGATCGTCAGAAAGATCATAATTTGTGGTAAAAAAAGAAAGCAAATCAAATAAATAACAAATAAATAACAAGTAGAGCAGAAATTTTGACTTCTTTTTTTTTATCAGACATTTCGAAAGAACAAAGGGGTTATATCATTTCATGGTGGATCGGTGAATTATTGGGCCGAGCTGGATTTGAACCAGCGTAGGCATATTGCCAACGAATTTACAGTCCGTCCCCATTAACCGCTCGGGCATCGACCCAGGAAGAAAAAATTCCAGACTTCTTAAGAATCAATCATTCCCCATCAACTTCCTTTCGTAATACCCTACCCCCAGGGGAAGTCGAATCCCCGCTGCCTCCTTGAAAGAGAGATGTCCTGAACCACTAGACGATGGGGGCACATTTGCCCGATCGTCAGCATATTATACTCATAGTATGAACAGTTTTTTGAAATTGTCAATAGAATGAATTTCATTCGATTTTTCTATATTATTATATTCTAATAATATAGATAATATAGAAAAAAAAATAGAAAAAATTATATAGAATCTATTTACTTTACATAGATTTGATGTAGAATCTATTTCTATAGATATGGATTATCCGCATGCTGGCTCATTTCGGAATTGAATCAAATGGGCCCTTTTAACTCAGTGGTAGAGTAACGCCATGGTAAGGCGTAAGTCATCGGTTCAAATCCGATAAGGGGCTTTGTCCTTTTTTCATAAAACTCCCGCGGGAGTATTTCTATTTGAAGGGAGATTCCATTTGAAGGGGGAATAGAGATATTGTTAATATTTGCAATAAATAAGGTAAGAAACTCTATATTTCTAATAAATAGAATAAATAGAATTCTTCTAAATTCTAAATTAAATTAGAAGGTTAACATTATAATGATTTATACTCGAATTTAGAGTATACTAATATAGTAATTATAGTTATAAAATTGAACATTTGTTTATTATATTAAAATGAATAATGATAAGTTGGCTCTTAAATCGTCAAACTTTCCTATTTTATAGGAGTCCAATCAAATCAATTGTAAAGATTAGATTAGAAATCAACAAAAGAAAAAGTAAGTGGACCTAACCCATTGAATCATGACTATATCCACTATTCTGATAGTCAAATTCGATATAGATGAAATTGGAACAGTAGATCCGCTTTTTTCTTTCATTTTCATATTTCTTTGGACTCCGAAAAAAAAAATCTGTCGATATTTCTGATTCAATCTTTTTGTTCCTAGTTATCTAGTTATTCTATAGGAATAAATTACTATTTCCTTCCTCCATTCCACAGAAAAGTTTATTCGAAGTCACAACATAAAACATAATAAAACATATTAAGGGAATTCAAAATATCTTTCTTAAATATCTTTCTTTGATTCCAGAACACAATTTATCTTGATATTTATATATATATAATATATAAGATTAATAGGTGCGATAA